CATTAGGAAGTGCATTAACATAAATACGGCAGTAAGAAGAGGCAATACAAAGGTGTGTAAACTATAAAAACGCGTCAAAGTGGATTGTCCCACGCTAGCACTTCCACGTAATAATTCTACCAAAGGAGATCCTATTACAGGAATCGCTTCAGGTACGCCTGTTACAATTTTCACTGCCCAATAACCAATTTGGTCCCAAGGTAAAGAATACCCGGTTACACCAAAAGACGCGGTCAATACAGCCAGAACTACACCTGTAACCCAAGTCAATTCTCGAGGTTTTTTAAACCCACCAGTGAGATAGACACGAAATACGTGCAGTATCATCATTAGAACCATCATACTTGCTGACCACCGATGAACTGATCGGATTAACCAACCAAAGTTAGCTTCAGTCATTATGTATTGAACAGAAGCAAAGGCCTCAGTAACAGTCGGGCGATAATAAAAAGTCATAGCAAACCCCGTAGCTACTTGGACTAAAAAACAAGTAAGGGTAATTCCTCCTAGACAATAAAATATGTTGACATGAGGAGGAACATATTTACTAGTTATATCATCTGCAATTGCCTGAATCTCGAGACGTTCTTCGAACCAATCATAGACTTTATTGAGATAGGTAAACCGGGGGAATCCCTCTCTGAGAACTGGATATGAGAATTTTCTCTCGTACAGCTCAAGCAGAACCACACAAAGACTGCTTTGAAAAAAATGGAATAAAAATCTCTTCCTCCTACATAAGAATCTTCTCTGAAGTGAAGATACAAAGGTATAAAAATACGAAAGTTTTCTTTGTGGTGATAATGCAAAAATATCAAGTCGGCTCTTCCTCTTTATGTTTATTGGTACTACAGGCCTCTTGAATCTTCTCTTTCCCTATCTTTTCTTTTTTATTTGTGTGTAATGCTTGACTATTGTTTTTTCTCATTGATAGGAATTTCTCTTGTTAAGACCCTATGAATTAATTGAAACCCTAGATTCGTACTAGAACCACGATGATTTAATAAAAATCCCAAGCCCAAAAATTCTTTGAGTAAGAACTATTGGATCATCACTTATTCAATCAATAGATATAATGACAAAAATACGAAAATTTTTCTTTTGGTCAAAAAAAAGTAATAAGTAAAGTAGAAACAAAAAGAAAAATCTTTCAATTAAGAACCTCTAAGTCTTTGAAAATTTTTTAGAATCCAACCAATCCGGCCACAAGGTCTGAATAGTAAGTATGAATCATAGTTCCAATATTTCTTGATCTATTTCATAATATTCCGTGTTCCGGATACTAGAATGAGTATCCGACGAGATAGAACCATCCTTATCAAGATAAGATGACAGACTCATTTTCTGTCTTATCAATAGGATCAATTATAACAAGGCACACACTCATATTCCGGAAAAACAGAAAGAAATTCCGCGATCAAACTACCAAAAAGGGTCAGAAATGGGAGCCCTCAAATTTCAGAACTAGAACTTTCTAGTTCTTGGGAAGCTAATTCATTGCAATTCCATCCAGTAAAACGGAAGAATTATAAATCTCCAAAATAATAGATAGGAATATTGCAAATAAAGCCATTGCAAGACCCATCAAAGGAGTAGTTCCCCATCCAGGAGCTACTTTACCATATTCGGAATTCAAGGGTTTCAATAGAGTCCCTACCGCAGTTTGTCTCGGACGAGATTTAGAACCACTCTCGACGGTTTGTGTAGCCATAAATCCGGTTGTATTCATTGAGACCTATTGACTTTGTATACCATTCCGGTGTTTTCTTGTATATATTGCAGTATTGAATTTGGATAAAAATGGAAACGGCAACCCTAGTCACCATCTTTCTATCTGGTTTACTTGTAAGTTTTACTGGGTACGCCTTATATACCGCTTTTGGGCAACCCTCTCAACAACTAAGAGACCCATTCGAAGAACACGGAGACTAGTTGAAGTAATGAGCCTCCCAATATTGAATGAATATTGGGAGGCTCATTAGACATAATGAAAAATCATTTCACCTTTTTAGTTGGAACTTTAGGCGGTTCTCGAAAAAAGATAGCGAAAAAAATTATCCCTAGAGTCGAGACTAATAAAAATGTATAGACTAATGCTTCCATAGATTCAATTGTGGTTTCAAATTAGAATTAGAGTATAGCTTCCATACCTGTGATTATCCCCCGGTAAAGATAAAGAAAAGGGGGTAATGATGAAATCTTAAATCAAGATTTCGCAGATCCCCGATATGATGTCAAATGACAGCGAAAAATACGAAAGCAATTTTGTATTAGACTGCCTGTCTTCTTGTAGTTGGATCTCCAAGTTTTTGGAATGCTCCAAATTCTACTTGAGCATCTAAATCTGGATCAATCCCAGCAAAAACATCTCTGAACAAGGTTCTAGCCCCATGCCAAATGTGTCCGAAGAAGAAGAGCAGAGCAAAGGAAGCATGTCCAAAAGTAAACCAACCCCTTGGACTACTACGAAAAACACCATCTGATTTCAAAGTAGCACGATCTAATTCAAAAATTTCACCCAACTGAGTACGTCTAGCATATTTTTTCACAGTAGCAGGATCACTATAACTGACTCCATTGAGTTCGCCACCATAGAACTCAACAGTTACACCTACTTGTTCCACGCTATACTTCGACTCTGCTCTTCGAAAAGGAACATCGGCTCTAACAATTCCGTCTCCATCTATCAAAACGACTGGAAATGTTTCAAAAAAAGTAGGCATACGCCGTACAAAGAGCTCACGCCCCTCTTTATCTCTAAATATTGGGTGTCCTAACCATCCAACGGCTATTCCATCCCCATTGTCCATTGAACCCGCCCTGAATAATCCTCCTTTTGCCGGATTATTGCCGATGTAATCGTAAAAGGCTAATTTCTCAGGAATTTTCGACCAAGCTTCTGAGAAACTTTGATTTTCGGCCAGCCCAGCACTAACTCTTCGATATATTTCTTGCTGAAAGTATCCCTGATCCCATTGATAACGAGTGGGACCAAATAATTCGATCGGAGTAGTTGCTGAACCATACCACATTGTTCCGGCAACAACAAAAGCCGCAAAAAAGACAGCAGCAATACTGCTGGAAAGGACGGTTTCGATATTACCCATACGTAATCCTTTGTATAGACGTTGGGGCGGGCGGACGCTAAGATGGAATAAGCCCGCTAATATACCCAAAGTTCCTGCTGCAATATGATGAGAGGCTATCCCTCCTGGAACAAAGGGATCGAAACCTTCCACGCCCCATGCTGGATTCACTGCCTGTACTTTTCCAGTTAGTCCATAAGGATCGGACACCCATATTCCAGGACCGTACAAACCTGTTACATGAAATGCGCCAAAACCAAAACAAGCCAACCCGGAAAGAAATAAATGAATTCCAAAAATCTTAGGCAAATCTAAAGAAGGTTTTCTTGTACGTTCATCAGAAAAAATTTCTAGATCCCAATAGACCCAATGCCAAATAGCCGCCAAAAAGCACAAGCCAGAAAAGACAATATGTGCCCCGGCCACACCTTCGTAACTCCAAATACCGGGATCCGTTACAGCCCCCCCTGTAATACTCCAACCGCCCCAAGAATTGCTTATTCCTAAACGAGTCATGAAAGGAATAACGAACATACCCTGTCTCCACATTGGATCAAGAACGGGGTCAGAGGGGTCAAAAACTGCTAATTCATATAGAGCCATCGAACCGGCCCAACCTGCAACCAGAGCCGTATGCATTATATGGACAGAAATCAACCGACCAGGATCATTCAATACGACGGTATGAACACGATACCAAGGCAAACCCATGGAAATACCCCTTAATGTCAAATAAAAATACACACTATGTAACTTTATTGCATTCGAAAAGACTATAACTTTAACTATAATATACTATGCTATTCAGTTTCAGTAGATTATCTCGAAATAGGGGATTCCTATTTGTTCTATTCTGTTAGTAAGAATTCTGTCTATATTTGATTTGAAAAAGAAATAGAAACTTAGGTAAATGCTTTAGAAATAGATGGATCAAAAAGAACATATTACATATTTCATTTAGCTCCTTCATGCCTACTTTAACTAGTTATTTCTGTTAGTAATAATGAAAGAATTCTATTTGTAGGAACACAGAGAAGCAGATCTATTCTATACCTGATAAGTACCAATATGCAAACCCGATAAGTACCAATATTGGGGGTTGCGACTTTTTCTATGAGCAAAACCCACTGACAAATTCTTGATCATTGGAAGACTATAGTCGTAAGAATTTGATACCATTTTTCTTAGAGTTTGATGCCATTTTGCTTCGTTTTTGAGCTTTTCGAATGGATTTCTATACAGAAATCGGATAAGATGAGATTAAAGGGTATTCTCAAGAGAATAGCCGGTATTACTTTCAGAGCAAAGTAAATACTTACAAATCCACACCAAAGTTCGAAGATTTTCGTCTTTTTTTTCTTTTTGCTCATGCCTGTAGGTAATCCAAGAGTTCCTGTACTAGTTCCGGTAAAGGAAGATAAGAAAAAAGAAAAAGAACCACAAACACAAGTAGGAGTAGCAAAAGAATTAGAAAGGTTAGAAAAGGAAGAATTAGAAAAGGAAGAATTAGAAAAGGAAGAATTCGAAAAGGAGGAATTAGAAAAGGAGGAAGGAGAAAAGGAAGAAGGAGAAAAGGAAGAAGGAGAAAAGAAAACAGAAGTGAATTGGGTTGAATTATCCTACCAACTTTGTCACGAAAGAATCGTTTTTTTAGGCCAAGGACTTGATCATGCGACCGCGAATCATGTTTCGGCTATGATGGTATATTTCACTATAATCAATAGGGAACAAGAGATGTTTTTGTTTATAAATTGTCCTGGCGGATTGGCACGCTGTGCCCAAAGCGTTGTTGATGCTATAATTTTTGTCGCACCAGATGTAAATACAATATGCTCCGGAGTAGCCATCTCAATGGGAGCTTATGTCCTAATGGGAGGAACCCGTTTCAAACGGTTCTCATCACCTTTTTCTAGGATAATAGTTTATCCAATTAGAGGTCTTATTCCTGATCCTGAGGAGCGCTTCCGTATTAACAACGTCGACCTTTTTCGCGAAATGGAAGAAGTTCTGGAATTACGCCAAACCATGGCAGAGGCTTTTGCAAGACGAACGAATCTGGAATTCCTAAAAAAGACCAAGAATCTAACTAGGAGGGTCCTTCTGACACCACGCGAGGCCATAATTTGCGGACTTATTGATGCGATAGTAACGATGACAAACCAAGGTAAGGGTAAGGGCTTGAACCTTGCCCGCAAGGATCACGATGATAAGGGCTTGGACCCGCAAGGATCACGATGATAAGGGCTACAACTACCATGGCAATGCCAAGAAGCGCTACTCCGATAACGATGGTAAGTCCCGTAGCGTTGCAAGTATAAGGGTTTCCGCAAGTATTAAGGGTTTCCGCAAGTATATGAGCATAAAGGTCTCTTCAAGTATAAGAGTTTCTGCAAGTACACGTATAAGGGTCTCTGCACTTATCAAGGTCCCTGCGAGTATAAGGTTCCCCGTGGCGCTGTCAACCATGTCCGCGAAATCTTTTTACGGAAGTTTTGTAAGTAAGTAGAAAAATTCAGAATCCTCGGGTCGGGTTAGGATTGATCTAAACCAGTCCCTTATGGAAACGATTCAGCATGCCAACTATTAAACAGCTCGTTAGAAACACAAGACAACCAATGAGAAAGGTTACGAAATCCCCCGCTCTTCGGGGGTGTCCTCAGCGACGAGGAACATGTACTAGGGTGTATGTGCGACTCGTTCAGATTATGAGATGGGAAAAAAAGAATTTTCCAGTATCAATGATCATTACCAGTCACGAGAAGAAACTGGAAGAACCAATCACTATCTAAAACTAAAAAAATAGATCTATATATGATAGATCTATTGTATATGATATGAAATTTATGGTTTCGTTTGGTGGAAACCCAATCAGCTCGATTTAAGCGCTGAGAAGTAATTTCCCATTGGTATAAAATGCTATCCATTAAGCGGGAAAACCCTCTTTTTAAAATGAAAGAAAAAGATTATGCTCACATTTTATTTTTACAAAACGGACTAACAAGGTCAGCTATCCAGCTAACTTTCAAACTAAAATACCGTTACTGTATAGGTAGATCTGATTGTGAAAGACCTATTACTGGATAATTCATGGGTAGAGCCAAAGAGTTTGAACTATACAAGTTACTAATAACATTTACTAAATGAAGTAAGAGGCTCCGGTGTATAGAGAGGCCCTCGCCGTTTAAGAAGAAACCATAGAGACGAGGAAACCCACTATTTCTTTATTGATCTATATTTACTTACTCCGTTTTTTAAAAAAATTTCACTTTGATTGAGCCGAAATGCAAAGAAAAATCGTGGTTGGGAAGGTTATAGTAGCAAAAGCCATTGGGATTTTTTTTATACATTGGAAAAATCCGTTTTGGTATTAATATACCGAAAGAATAACTCAAAGAAAGAAAAGAAATTAGTTATTTATCAAAGTTTCATTTATTCAATGACCAGAGTTAGACGAGGATATATAGCCCGGAGACGTCGAACAAAAATGAGTTTTTTTGTATCAAGCTTTCGAGGGGCTCATTCAAAATATGTTGCTCAACAAAAAATAAGAGCTTTGTTTTCGGCTCATCAAGATAGAGATCAAAAAAAGATCAATTTTCGTCGTTTATGGATTACTCGGATAAACGCAGCAATTCGTGAAGCAAAAAACTACTCTAGTTATAGTAAATTTATCCATAATCTGTACGAGAGACAATTGATTTTTAATCGTAAAATACTTGCACAAATAGCTATATTAAATAGGAATTGTCTTTCTAATATTGTATTTCCGATCAAATCATAAAAAAAAGATTGGAAAGAATCGCCCGGGCTACTTTAAAACAAAATGCCCCGGAGAATGAACTCCGGGAAAATAGAATACAAACTAGTCCGCTAAAATCCAATAGACAATTACAATAAACAATAAAAGAGTAAAAAGAACCCATTGAAAAAAAGAATCTTTTTTTTTCTATTTTTTTTTTCTTCCGAGACAAGAATCAAATCTCGATTTTCATATTTTTCGAACAAAACATCAATCGGTGTTTTAGCTCAGATTTGAATTTTGATTCAATTAAATCAAGAATAAGTCTATTTTTTTTTTTTTCGAAACCCTTGCCTGCTTTTCCCTCTTTTAAATTTTTTAAATTTAAATAGTTTTCCCTTAACCTTATCATTAGTACGAAAGGGTAAGAAAGATAAAATACGAGCTTGTTTTATAGCAATAGTCATTAACCGTTGTTGCTTCAGGGTCAATTTACTCACGCGCCTAGATAAGATTTTTGCTTGTTCACTAAGAAATCGAATAAGGACCTTCGTATTGCTATAATCAATTCGGTCCCCCGGTTTGATTGGGGACAAGCGCCTACGAAAAGCGCGCTTAGATTTAAGGAGGGATCGCTTGGATTTATCCATGGGTTGTTTAGTCTATTCCTTATATTATAATATAATATTATACCAAAATCCTATTTCCGATCGAAAAAAAAAAAAAACAAATTCAAAATAGAAATAGGATTTGGTTTTTTATTATTTTCTTTAATTTGAATTTGTTTTTTTTTTTTTTCTTATTATTTACTTAATACACTTCATTTTCTATATTCTATCTAGTTCTAAATACATTTATATATCAATATTTTAATAGAGATTATCTATATTAATATTATTCTAATAATATACTATACCATTTTCTGAAAGTTTTGGATTCTTTTTCTATTCTAAATGTATAGAATGAAATACATGTCTAATGTATGTCCTTTTGTACTCTTCCTTCGAAAGGTGATACACAGACGTTCAGTTCGATCTATTTTTGTATCTCTCCATGAATTGTATGTTTGGAACAACAGGGACAGAATTTTCTTAATTCCAACCGACTGGGGGTGTTGTGTCGATTCTTTTGAGTAATATATCGGGAAATGCCCCTTGATTCTTTATTAACACTTTTTCGTACACAACTAGTACATTCCAAAAGAATTCTTACTCGGACAGCTTTATCCTCGGCCATGAACCTCCTTTCTTTGTCTTTTCATTTTTTATTCAAGCAACTTTTTGATTTTCGACCCAAATTAAATGGAAAAAAAAAAAGAGAAGTTTATAACTCGAAATACGCTTAAATTAAAAGGGTTTCGTTGCAAGATAACTATAGCAATAGAAGAATATTCGCTATTATAAATATACCAAAGAATACGGAATCCAAAGATTTCGAACTATATTTCTAATCACAGTCCACTATTTCATTTAAGTCTCTTGTATGAAACTTTTTGCCCTCGATCCATTAATTCTTAGTTATTAATTGAATTTAAGATTCGAGCCTGAATTGAATCGAGGTTTTGCGGAGGTTGAATCCTTTTTATCTTTCTCCCTTTTTTTGATTTTCGAATCGAATTTCGAATATGAATATTTAGAATATAAAATAGAAAAGGGTTCAAAGGGAGAAAGGGTGGGTATTAGTCAAAGATAGTGGATTCTATCTCGAATCTTTGTTCCCCGTTCTCATGTCAATAACTAGAATCAAAAAAAGGGGAATGTCAACGCATCTGGGAAAAAACGATTGATTTCTATCAATAGACCTGCTAAAGAGCCGAACCATAGAGTACTTAGTACCGGTGCCACGGAAAGATATGTTTTTAGATCTCGCATAGAAAATCCTCCTTCTTTTTTATGTATTGTAACACACACATTTATGTATTGTAAGACATAAGGATAATACATATCGGATATATGATCAGATGCATATGTAAATGGATTGAAAAAACACTTGTATTTGTACATGAAATTCCTAAGTCAAATTCAAATGTACAACAATCCGATAAGATAAGGTAAATAAGATTTATTTCAAGTTAAGAAAAGAAAAATGATGGATCTTTCCTACGGAACATTCCCAACAAGCATTTTTTTTACTTTATTTACGGCGCATATGTATCCAAAGACTTTCTATTCTATCATATATGATATGAGAAAAAAAAGAAGAAATGGCAAGTATACAAATAGGGGAAATAATGATGTGGAAAACAAGCAAAGGATTCTTTACAATGAGACTGTAAGCCAATTGCAAGGGGTGTAGCGCAGCTTGGTAGCGCGTTTGTTTTGGGTACAAAATGTCACAGGTTCAAATCCTGTCATCCCTACCTATTACCTTTCCTCTGAGAAGTAAGGAGGAATTGATCTCAATCAATTCAAATTGTGCATCCATAATATGCAGTATTGGATTACAAAAAAATCTACAAAAGAAAGCGCTCTTAGTTCAGTTCGGTAGAACGTGGGTCTCCAAAACCCGATGTCGTAGGTTCAAATCCTACAGAGCGCGATTCCATTCTTGATAATTTGAATTCTATTGAAAGAATTTCACTCCCTTGAACAGTAATTGAAATTGGACCTCCAAAGAAAGGAGAAGGTCAATCAAAAAAAGATTGATTAATTAATCAAAGGTCCAACTGATCACCACGTCTGTATTGTAAATATGCAGTTACAAATAATCCAGCCAAAGTAATAGGAATCAAACCTAAGACGATTCCAAATAGAAGTACTTCAATCATTTCAATTTCTTTGAAAAGAAAAAAGAGAGGTAATATCTATCCCTAAATATTAATCATAATTGTCCATGAATCTCAAAAACTTCAAAAAATTGCAATTGTCACGATAAAGAACTAGAAAGAACTTAAAAAGAAAATACACGAAACCCCCCGTTTTTATGAATTGTTGATTCAATTAATTTCAAATAAGTCGTATCTTGCTCAAACCAATAAAAAGAGCTGAGGTTATCGTTAAAGCCGCTAGTAGAAAACCGAAATAACTAGTTAAAGTAGGCATGAAGGAGCTAAATGAAATATGTAATATGTTCTTTTTGATCCATCTATTTCTAAAGCATTTACCTAAGTTTCTATTTCTTTTTCAAATCAAATATAGGAAGGAGCGAAATTCAGAAAAAATACCAATGGAAAGTT